ATGTGCAATATTGCAATAGTGTAATATACACATCAAACAATATACATATTATAATCATGTCTGTACATATTAAGTGCGAAAATCACTTCTAGAGCTTTTCCTGTTTCCGGGGGGTTTACAGGAGTCTTAAAGATCTCAGGAGTTTGGGGGGGTAGGGGGGGTTTAACGCGCAGAAACCGGGGGTGATAATAGGAAAGTTAGGAGAAAATTAAATATCTGATTAAACTTTATGCTCTTGATATCAGTTATGCAATTCTTCTATTATATCCTATTATCACTCATACTATTTCCATTAAGCAAGGAAAATGTTCAACCTTGTCTGTCATTTCTGTATGCACTCTGAGATGCCAAATGAAAGGAAAAAAAAAAAARGAACCCCCCACACCCTGGAAAGAACGCCCGGCATGGTGGGTAACGAGGAGTATGTATTACCACCATTAACTTATGCAAGCGTCAATGAAAGTATGGGGAATTATAACAATTATTGAACCTGAAGTAGGAACCAGATGCCAGGAATAATTCACTAAGTGAAACCCCCACAAATAATTGTCCCTCACCTTCAAGAACCGTTAACATTTAGGAATCAACTGATGGTGGGCTCTTACTACATTAAATATTGTTAATGAATAGAATGGTGGGTACTTGGTATATCTTGACTATGTGAGAGGTGTGATCGGTCTTAAACTATCGTTCAGTGGTGAAATAAATTGTATTGGAATATGTCAGTTATGGTTTATGTACCCCTTAGTTATAATGTACATAGCAAATATGTGGGGTACAATAGTATGTCCCCGTAAATTTTATGTATTTATATATAGGATATGTTTGATATAGAATAATGGTGATAATACATATATGCATTACGTTTACATCGAGGGCAGAGCCCGGCAAGGAATAGTCTAAGTAAGGATCCTAGCTTTGGGAGCTAGGGGTAGGGGTTAAAATCCCCTTTCTTTGAAGCAGTAGGAAGGACTTTAACCTTCGACGTCCGGTTTACAAGACCGGCGCTCTGGCGCTGAGCTACTAATGCAGCGTCATTCAAGGATTTTGTTTTCTAATCAGCCGGTGAGGGGGGCGAGGACGAGAAAAAGGAAGAAGTAGAGGAAAGATGCAATTTGCCCGATGATAACGAAGGGATGTTCAACGGGTATGCCTCCGATTCAGGTGAGGATAGCCATATCTGCAATTAGAAGCCAGAAGAGAAATTGTGTAATAGGGCGGAAGGTTAAGCCTCGTTGTTTAGAGGTGTGGAGAATGGGGACAACTATTAAGACAAGGATTGAAAACAGAAGGGCGAGAACTCCCCCCAGTTTGTTTGGGATTGAGCGGAGGATGGCATAGGCAAATAGGAAGTATCATTCAGGCTTGATGTGGGGCGGGGTGACTAGTGGGTTTGCAGGGGTGAAGTTGTCGGGGTCTCCGAGCAGGTTAGGGGAGAAAAGGGCTAGGGCGATGAGGGTGATTAAAAGGACTGCAAAACCTAGTAGGTCCTTATAGGAGAAGTAAGGGTGGAAAGAGATTTTATCGGAGTCTGAGTTGAGGCCTGCGGGATTGTTAGATCCGGTTTCGTGTAGAAAAATAAGGTGAACTATTGTTGCAGCTGCAATAATGAAGGGAAGGAGGAAGTGAAAGGCGAAAAAGCGGGTGAGGGTGGCATTGTCTACGGAGAACCCGCCTCAAATTCATTGGACTAAAGAATTGCCGATGTAAGGGACTGCGGAAAGAAGATTTGTAATGACAGTGGCGCCTCAGAATGATATTTGCCCTCAGGGTAGGACGTAGCCTACGAAAGCTGTTATTATAGTTAAAAGGAGGAGGATTACTCCGATATTTCAGGTTTCTTTATATAAATAGGAGCCATAGTATAAGCCTCGACCAATGTGGAGGTAAAGACAAATGAAGAAGAAAGATGCGCCGTTAGCGTGCATATTTCGGATGAGTCAGCCGTAGTTGACGTCACGGCAGATGTGGGCAACGGAGGAAAAGGCGGTGGCGATGTCGGAGGTGTAGTGTATGGCTAGAAAGAGACCTGTCAGAATTTGGGTGGCGAGACAGAGTCCTAATAGGGACCCAAAGTTTCATCAAACGGAGATGTTTGAAGGGGCTGGGAGGTCAACTAGTGCGTCGTTTGCAATTTTTAGGAGGGGATGGGTTTTTCGGAGGTTGGCCATTATTGTTTTTGTAGTTGAATAACAACGGTGGTTTTTCAAGTCATTAGTCCTGGTTAAAATCCTGGCAGAAACTATGGTTTACATTATGTTCATCTTTTTATTAGGGCTGGTGCTGGGACTTGCAGCGGTTGCTTCTAACCCCTCGCCGTATTTTGCGGCGTTGGGGCTAGTTGCGGTAGCAGGTATGGGGTGTGGGGTGTTGGTGGGGCATGGAGGGTCTTTTTTATCATTAATTCTATTCTTGATCTATTTGGGGGGAATATTAGTAGTGTTTGCATATTCGGCAGCGCTAGCTGCTGAGCCTTATCCGGAGGGCTGAGGGAGTTGGCCCGTTTTAGGGGTAATGGTGGCTTACGTATTAGGGGTGTGTGCGGCAGCGGGGCTATTTTGAGGGGGGTGATATGAGGGGGCTTGAGTCTCAGCTGACGAGTTTGCTGAGTTTTCGGTTTTTCGGGGGGATATTGGAGGGGTAGCTTTAATATATTCGGCTGGTGGGGGTGTTTTGGTAATAGGGGCTTGAGTGTTGTTGTTAACGTTGTTTGTGGTGTTGGAGTTAACACGGGGCTTAAGTCGGGGGGCTCTTCGAGCTGTTTAATAAAGCAATAGTAGAAGAGCTAGGCCGAAGGTGAAGAAGAAGAGGGAGAGATAGGTTTTGATTATGCCTTGTTGAATGTTGTTGGTTGTTGTGATTAAAGGGAGGCTGAGGGAGGCAGTTGCTTTTGGGCCAATTTTTTCTAGTCATGTCTGGTCAACCGTTTGGGAGGCGATGGCTTGTCCTAGAGTTAGGCTTAGTTTGGGGGTGAGGCGGTGGATAATTATTGGAAAAAATCCTAGTATATTAGAGAAATGGTGGGGGGCGAGCTTTGGAGTTGGGTTGTATTGTTTATTGGTAAGGGAGGCAAGTTCTAGTGCGGTAAGAAGGCCAATAATAGTAACTATGAGGGCGGCAGCTTTGAGAAGAAAGGGTATGGACATAAGTGGCGTTTTTAGAGGGGTAATGTTGGAGGTGATTAGGAGGCCGGCGATCACACTTCCTCAGGCTAGGCGTTTGATAGGGTTAATAACTGTTGAATTATTTTCGTTAATAGGGGAAAGCGGGTTGAAGCGGGGGTGTCCTATTGAGACAAAGAAAATAATTCGGAGGCTGTAGATAGCGGTGAAGGAAGTGGCTAGAAGGGTAAGGAGGAGGGCTCAGGCGTTTAGGTAAGATGTGTTTAGGGCTTCAATAATAGCATCTTTTGAAAAGAAGCCTGCTAAGAAGGGGGTCCCTGTGAGAGCCAGACTTCCGAGGGTTAAACAGGAAGATGTAAAAGGGGTCAGGTGGTGTATGCCTCCTATCTTTCGGATGTCTTGTTCGTCGTTTAGGCTGTGGATGATAGACCCTGAGCAGAGGAAGAGTATAGCTTTAAAGAAGGCGTGGGTACAGATGTGAAGGAAGGCAAGTTGGGGCTGGTTAAGTCCAATTGTAACCATTATTAACCCTAGTTGACTTGATGTTGAGAAAGCAACGATTTTTTTGATGTCATTCTGGGTGAGGGCGCAGGTTGCGGTAAATAGTGTAGTGAGGGCTCCTAGGCAAAGGCAAATGGTCAGGGCAGTTTGGTTGTTTTCTAGCATGGGGCTTATACGGATGAGGAGAAAAATGCCTGCTACGACTATAGTGCTTGAGTGCAGTAGGGCAGAGACCGGTGTAGGACCCTCTATGGCAGAGGGAAGCCATGGATGGAGGCCGAATTGGGCGGACTTGCCGGTAGCAGCAATAATAAGGCCAATAAGGGGGTAAGTCAGGTCAAAGTCTTTGGATAATGTAAATATTTGTTGTATTTCTCAAGAGTTAAGGGAGGTTGCAATTCAAGCTATAGCAAAAATTAATCCAATATCGCCAACTCGGTTGTAGACTACTGCCTGAAGGGCAGCGGTGTTTGCGTCTGTGCGGCCGTATCATCAGCCAATAAGAAGAAAAGACATAATTCCGACTCCTTCCCATCCGATAAATAGTTGGAATATATTATTTGCGGTTACAAGGATAATTATGGCAATGAGGAAAATTAGTAAGTACTTAAAGAATCGGTTTATGTATGGATCGGCGTGTATATATCAGGAGGCAAATTCTAGGATTGATCACGTGACATATAGGGCGACGGGGGTGAAGATGACTGAATAAATATCAAACTTAAGACTGATATTGATGTCAAAAGTATGGGTGTTTATTCAAGCGCAGCTGGTAATAATTGTTTCTGCACCTTCATTGAGGAAAAGGCAGAGGGGAAGGATGCTAGTAAAGAAGGCTCACTTTACTGCTGTCTTAACTTGGGCTAGGGCTCAGTCGGGGGGAAGGGGGCGCGGAGAAAAGGAGGAGAGAACTGGAAATGTAAGAAGTAAAAAAATGAGGATTAGGCTGGTGGTTATTATGATTGGGGTGAGGTGCATAGCTGCTACTTGGATTTGCACCAAGAGTTTTTGGTTCCTAAGACCAACGGATGAGCTGTTATCCTTTAGAAGCGGGGCGAGTGAGCTTAGGAGTTTAACCCAAGGGGCAAAAATTAGCAGTCTTTGTTGTTTTCAACCTCTCTCGGTGGATAAGAGGGTTTTAACCTCTGTTTTTAGAATCACAATCTAATGTTTTTGTTAAACTATACCTACAGGCAGTCCAACCTCAGATTAATTCGGGTTTGGAGATTAGAAGAATTAGGGGGAGGAGATGAAGGGTCAGGAGTAGGTGTTCTCGGGAGTGTGTTGGGTCGAGGGATATAATATGTGCTGGCAGGGGCCCTCGTTGTGTTATGAGGAACATGTATAAGGAGTAGCCTGCAGTAATGAGGGTTCCAGCCCCGGTAAGTGCAATTGTTCATCAAGATCAGTGGAATAAGGAGGTAATAATTATTAGTTCCCCTATTAAATTTGGAAGAGGGGGAAGGGCAAGGTTTGCAAGGCTGGCAATGAATCATCATGCGGTTATTAGGGGTAAAACCATTTGAAGTCCTCGGGCTAAAACCATAGTCCGGCTGTGTGTGCGTTCGTAATTTGTGTTGGCTAGACAGAAGAGGGCGGAGGAAGTCAGGCCGTGTGCGATTATTAGAATAAGGGCGCCTGTAAAGCCTCAGGGGGTTTGGACTAGAATTCCTGCTGCAACGAGGCCTATGTGGCTTACTGAGGAGTAAGCAATTAGTGACTTTAAATCTGTTTGGCGTAGACAGATGGAGCCTGTTATAATTACCCCTCAGAGGGCAAAAATAATAAAGGGGTAGCTGAGTTCCTTGGTGAGGGGCTCTAGTATAATTATTATGCGTATTATTCCGTAGCCTCCAAGTTTCAGTAAAACTGCGGCTAGTACTATGGAGCCGGCGATTGGGGCTTCAACGTGTGCTTTGGGAAGTCAAAGATGGGCTCCATAAAGGGGCATTTTTACTAGAAAGGCGAGTAAGCACCCGGCCCATCATAGCTTGTCAGCGAAAGAGAAAAGTTGTATGGAAGGGGCATATTGTAGTGTCAGGAGGGACAGGGTTCCAGTACTGTTTTGGAGAAGTAAGAGGGCGACGAGCAGGGGGAGGGACCCTGCTAGTGTATAAAATAGAAAGTAAGTGCCCGCGTTTAGTCGTTCTGTTTGATTTCCTCAGCGAGTAATAATTACTAGGGTTGGAATGAGGGTGGCTTCAAATATAATATAAAACATAAGTACTTCGGTTGCACTGAAGGCTATAATGAGAAAAATTTGTAGGGATGTAAGGAGGGTAATGTAGGCTCGTTGGCGGGAGAAAGGCTCAGATGCTGTATGATTTTGGCTTGCAAGAATTATTAAAGGGAGGAGCCAGCAGGTTAGTGCAAGGAGGGGGGTGGAGAGGGGGTCCGTTGCCATGTAGGGGCTAAGGAAGGACCAGCCTGATTCTGCGGACGATTTTAGTCAGGCTAAGCTAATTAAGGAAATAACTAAACTGTAAGAAAGGGTGGTGGACCAGAGGTGTTTGGCTGGGATGGCCCAAATAGTGGGGATAAGCATGATAGTGGGGAGGAGAATTTTTAGCATTGTAGAAGATTTAGGCTTTGGAGTCGGTCTGTCCCGTGGGTGCGGGCAGTAGCGACGAGTAGTGCGAGACCGGCCCCTGCTTCACAGGCTGAAAAAGCCAGGAGAAGTATGGGGGAGGCTGAAAAGCTAGTGGAGTTAAGCTGAAGGGTTCATATGGAGAGAGCAATAAAGAGAGAAAGTATTATTCCTTCTAAACAGAGGAGGGCGGAAAGAAGGTGAGTTCGGTGGAATGCTAGGCCTGCTAGGCCTAGCAGAAAGGTTGAGGAAAAAGCGAAGTGTGTAGGAGTCATTAAGCGGTTGTGGACTTTAACCACAAGTTCTTGAGCCGAAATCAAGGGTTTTTCTTAAACTAACAGCCTACTCAGCTCATTCTAGGCCGCCTTGAATTCATTCATAAATTAGGCCGAGGGTTAATAAGATAAGAACAGTAAAGGCTCAGGTAAATGTCATGAGGGGGGAGGAGAGTTGGTCCCCCCAGGGGAGGGGGAGCAGAAGCGCGATTTCTAAGTCAAAGAGGAGGAAGAGGATTGCGACGAGGAAGAAGCGGAGGGAGAAGGGCAGGCGCGCAGACCCTAGGGGGTCGAAGCCACATTCATAGGGGGAAAGTTTTTCATGGTCGGGGGTTATTTGGGGGAGTCAAAAGGAAACAATGGCGAGAATAGTAGAGAGGGTAATAGAAATAAAAAGTATTGTTGTGATTAAATTCATTATCTTTCCTTGGGGTTTAACCAAGACTAAGTGATTGGAAGTCACGTGTACTAGCTTTAATACTAGAAAGATATGAGCCTCATCAGTAAATTGAGATGTATAGGAATAGTCAAACAACGTCTACGAAGTGTCAGTATCAGGCAGCTGCTTCAAAACCAAAGTGGTGGTCGGATGTAAAATGATATAGGACTTGTCGTAGAAGGCAGATGGCTAGGAAGGTTGAACCAATGATTACGTGGAGTCCATGGAAACCAGTTGCTACGAAGAAGGTGGAGCCATATACTCCGTCTGCAATTGTAAATGGGGCTTCGTAGTACTCTATGGCTTGAAGGAAGGTAAAATAGAAGCCTAGGAGAATGGTTAGGGCGAGGGATTGGATTGCTTCTTTTCGATGGCCTTCTATGATGCTATGGTGTGCTCAGGTAACTGTTACTCCTGAGGCTAGCAGGACGGCTGTGTTGAGTAGCGGCACTTCAAAGGGGTCTAGAGGGGTGATTCCTGTAGGGGGTCAACAGCCGCCTAGTTCAGGAGTGGGGGCAAGGCTGGCGTGATAGAAGGCCCAGAAGAAGCCTAGAAAGAAAAAAACTTCTGAGGTGATAAAGAGGATTATCCCGTACCGGAGGCCTTTTTGAACAGGAGGGGTGTGGTGTCCTTGAAATGTTCCTTCTCGGATGATATCTCGTCATCACTGATATATAGTTAGGAGGAGCAGAATTAGGCCTAGGGCCAATAGGGTCATATCATGGAAGTGCATTCAGATTGCTAAACCGGATGTTAGGAGAAGGGCGCCTACTGCGCCTGTTAGGGGTCATGGGCTGGGGTCAACTATGTGATATGCGTGTACTTGATGGGCCATTAAACGTTTTCTTGTAGATAGAGGCTTAAGAGAAGAACAAAGACATAGGCTTGAATCATGGCCACTGCTACTTCTAGAAGGGTTAGGAGAAATAGCAATACTGCGGTAAGAATCGCCACTGTAGGTATAAGGGGAAGTAAAACGAAAGCAGCGGTGGCAATGAGCTGAATTAAAAGGTGGCCAGCCGTGAGGTTTGCGGTTAACCGAACCCCAAGTGCAAGGGGGCGGATGAAGAGGCTAATTGTTTCAATAATAATTAGGACAGGAATTAGGAGGGTGGGGGTGCCTTCTGGTAATAGATGTCCTAGGGCATGGGTGGGTTGGTTTCGCATACCAATAATAACTGTTGCAAGTCAGAGGGGGACGGCAAAGGCTATGTTAAGGGAGAGTTGTGTTGTAGGGGTAAAGGTATAGGGGAGGAGTCCGAGTATGTTTAAGGTAATGAGAAAGAGTATAAGGGAGGCGAGAAGAGTGGCTCATTTATGACCCCCTAGGCTCAGGGGTTGAAAGATTTGTTGGGTAAAACGGTTAATAAACCACCCCTGAAGCGTGATGAGGCGATTGTTTAGTCAACGGGGGGTGGGCTTAGGGTAGAGAATTCAGGGCAAGCTGAGTGCAATAGCAATTAGGGGAACTCCAAGGTATGTGGGGCTCATAAATTGGTCAAAAAAGCTTAATGTCATGGTCAGTTTCAGGGCTCTGTTTTAGGTTTTTCTGTGCTTTGAAGGGTGGGGTCGTTTGGAAAAGTGTGTGCTAGGACTTTTGGGGGAATGATTGTTAGAAAAACTAATCAGGAGAAGACTAGAATGGCAAATCAAGGCGCGGGGTTAAGTTGTGGCATTTCGCTAGGGGTGGGCGGGGGTCACCAGTCTTTAGCTTAAAAGGCTAACGCTATTCCCTATTTAGCTTCTTAGCGAAGCGTCTTCAAGTATTAAGGATGATCAGTTTTCAAAGTGTTCTAGGGGAACTACCTCTACTACAATAGGCATAAAGCTGTGATTAGCCCCACAAATTTCAGAGCATTGGCCGTAAAAGACCCCGGGGCGGGAGGCGATGAATGCTGTTTGGTTTAGGCGGCCTGGGACGGCGTCTATTTTTACTCCGAGACTTGGAACGGTTCAGGAGTGGAGCACATCCTCAGCAGAAATTAGGATTCGAATAGGGGATTCAACTGGAACTACTATTCGGTGGTCTGCCTCCAGAAGACGAAATTGGCCGGGGGCGAGGTCTTGTGTAGGGATTATATACGAGTCGAAGCCGAGGTCTTCATAATCAGTATATTCGTAACTTCAGTATCATTGGTGGCCTATAGCTTTAATTGTAAGATGTGGGTCATTGATTTCGTCTATAAGGTAGAGAATGCGTAAGGAGGGGAGGGCAATAAGAATTAGAATAATAGCTGGGAGGAGGGTTCAAATGATTTCGATTTCTTGAGAGTCTAGAATAAACTTGTTAGTTAGCTTGGTTGTTACTATGGCCACAATAATATAAAGCACGAGGGTGCTAATTAGGAAGACAATTATTAAGGCGTGGTCGTGGAAGTGAAGAAGTTCTTCTATTACAGGGGAAGCTGCATCTTGAAAACCTAGTTGAGAGGGATGTGCCATTATTGCAAGACACGCGGGGTTTTAACCCGCAATTTTGCCTTGACAAGGCAATGTAATGGTCAACTTTACTAGTGTCTTATGAAGAAAGTGACAGAGTGGTTATGTGACTGGCTTGAAACCAGTACATGGGGGTTCAATTCCTCCCTTTCTCGTTAGTGGGGGTTTGAGGGGGTGGCAGTGGGGTTTTTGTAGTCTAATCACGCCTGTTGGACTTGAACAAAGGCTGGTTCTTCGAAGGTGTGGTAAGGAGGAGGGCAGCCGTGAAGTCATTCTACGTTTGTTGCTGTGAGTTCCACTGACAATACTTCTCGTTTAGCGGCGAATGCTTCTCAAATAATAAACAGAAACATAATTACTGCGACTAGGGAAACCATTGAGCCAATTGAAGAGACTGAGTTTCAAAGAGCGTAGGCGTCTGGGTAGTCGGAGTATCGACGAGGCATACCAGCTAGGCCCAGGAAATGTTGTGGGAAGAAAGTGAGGTTTACACCAGCAAATATAACCCCGAAGTGAATTTTAGTTCAGGTGTTGTGCAGTGTATACCCTGAGAATAGGGGAAATCAGTGGACGAAGCCAGCAACGATGGCGAATACGGCTCCTATTGAGAGAACATAGTGGAAATGGGCAACAACATAGTATGTGTCGTGGAGCATAATATCTAGGGATGAGTTGGCTAGGACGATTCCGGTTAGTCCCCCCACTGTAAATAGGAAAATGAAGCCTAGTGCTCATAAGAGGGGGGTCTCTCATTTAATTGAACCCCCGTGCAGAGTGGCGAGTCAGCTGAAGACTTTTACTCCGGTTGGGATAGCAATAATTATTGTGGCGGAAGTAAAGTAAGCTCGTGTGTCTACGTCCATCCCTACAGTAAACATGTGGTGGGCCCACACAATAAACCCCAGGAGGCCAATGGCCATTATGGCTCAGACCATGCCTATATATCCAAAGGGTTCTTTTTTGCCTGCATAATATGCAACAATATGTGAGATTATACCAAATCCGGGGAGAATTAGAATATAAACTTCCGGGTGACCAAAGAATCAGAACAGATGTTGGTAAAGGATGGGGTCTCCGCCTCCGGCCGGGTCAAAGAAGGTTGTGTTGAGGTTTCGGTCCGTAAGAAGTATTGTGATGCCGGCGGCAAGAACGGGAAGGGATAGTAGAAGCAATACGGCAGTAATTAGGACAGATCACACAAAGAGAGGTGTTTGATACTGAGAAATGGCAGGGGGTTTTATGTTAATAATTGTTGTAATAAAATTAATTGCACCAAGAATAGAGGACACCCCGGCTAGGTGGAGGGAGAAGATAGTTAAGTCGACAGAAGGTCCTGCGTGGGCGAGATTGCCTGAAAGTGGAGGGTATACAGTTCAACCTGTACCGGCCCCTGCTTCAACTCCAGAGGAGGCAAGGAGAAGAAGAAATGAGGGGGGAAGGAGTCAGAAGCTCATGTTGTTTATTCGAGGAAAGGCTATGTCGGGCGCACCAATCATAAGGGGCACTAGTCAGTTTCCAAAGCCTCCAATCATAATTGGTATTACTATAAAGAAAATTATTACGAAAGCATGTGCTGTAACAATTACATTATAAATCTGGTCGTCTCCGAGGAGAGCGCCGGGCTGGCTTAATTCTGCCCGAATTAGGAGGCTAAGTGCGGTTCCTACTATTCCGGCCCAAGCACCAAATACTAGATAAAGGGTGCCGATGTCTTTGTGATTAGTTGAGAAGAATCAACGTGTGATTGCCACAGGTAAGATGGCTGAGTGTCAAGCGGTGGATTGTAGCCCCATGCACAGAGGTTAAAATCCTCTTCTTATCAAGCCTTGAGGTGTATACATGTCGGATTGCAAATCCGAAGTAGTAGGTTAGACCCTGCCGGGGCTTTCCCCCGCCCTTTTAGAGGCGGGCGGGGGAAAGGTTAGACAGATGCTTGTTGGTTTAAGCGCTTAGCTGTTAACTAAGAGTTTGTAGGATCGAGGCCTTCCTGTCTAGTAAGGCTTTAGCTTAATTAAAGTGTCTGTTTTGCATACAGAAGATGTGGGTTAGTGCCCTGCAAGTTTTAAGCAGGGGCTGGGAGATTTTCACTCCCGCTTAGGGCTTTGAAGGCCCTTGGTCTGGGTACTATCCTAAGCCCCTTAGGGGATTAATAAGGCCGAGATGGCAGGGGTGAGAGGGAGGAGGCAAATTGTTATCGCAGTTGAAGTGGCGAGGGGGTATGTTAGTTGAGTGGAAGAAAAACGTCAAGGGGTGGTGCCTGTGAGGTTATTAGGGGAAATAGTAAGGGATATTGCGTAAGAGAGGCGGAGATAAAAGTATAAGCTAAGAAGGGCTGAAAGGGCTGCGAGGGTTGCGGTGAGGGCGAGCCCTTGTTTAGTTAGTTCTTGTAGGATGAGTCACTTTGGTATAAAGCCCGTAAGAGGGGGGAGGCCCCCCAGTGAAAGGAGAATGAGGGGTGCAAGAGCTGTTAGGGCGGGGGCTTTTGTTCAGGATGTAGCAAGGGTGTTAATGTTTGTAGCTTTGTTAAGTTTAAATACGAGGAATGTTGAAAATGTTATAACGAAGTAGGTTAGAAGGGTGAGGAGTGTAAGGGAAGGGGAAAATTGTAGTACAAGTATTATTCAGCCCAGATGAGCGATTGACGAGTATGCAAGAATCTTACGGAGTTGTGTCTGGTTTAACCCGCCCCAGCCCCCAACAAGGGCGGAAGTAAGGCCTAAGATAACAAGGAGAGTTGAGCTTGAGGGTTGAATCTGAAGAATTAGGGCAAAGGGGGCAAGTTTTTGTCAGGTTGAAAGGATTAAGCCTGTGGTAAGATCCAGCCCCTGCAAAACTTCGGGGAGTCAAGCATGAAGGGGGGCTAGGCCAATTTTTAGGGCAAGAGCAAGGGAAATTATAGTGCTCGGGAGGGGGTGCGTAATTTGTTGAATTTCTCATTGGCCTGTTAGTCAAGCGTTAGTGACGCTCGCAAATAGGAGGGTGGCTGCAGCAGCAGCTTGAGTTAAAAAATATTTAGTTGTAGCTTCGATTGCGCGGGGGTGGTGGTGTTGGGCTATTAGGGGAATAATGGCTAGTGTGTTTATTTCAAGGCCTATTCAGGCGAGAAGTCAGTGGGAGCTAGCAAATGTAATAGTGGTGCCAAGGCCTAAGCCAAAAAGAAGAATGGCTAAGATGTAGGGGTTCATTAGTGAAGGAAGGAGTTTAACCAACATGTTTGGGGTATGGGCCCAAAAGCTTATTTAGCTGACTTTACTAGGAAGTGGTGTAGTGGAAGCACTAAGAGTTTTGATCTCTTCAGGTAGGGTTCGAGCCCCTTCTTTCTAAGGAGTTGGAGGGAATTTAACCCTCATGATTCACTCTATCAAAGTGGCCCTTTATTTCAGGCACAGCTCCGGTCTATAGCTGCGGGGGCAGCCCTATTAGTGCAATTGGAAGGGAGAGGTGTCAAATGACCAGGGCAAGGGTTAGGGGTAAGAAATTTTTTCAGATCAGGTGTATAAGTTGGTCATAACGAAATCGGGGGTAGGAGGCACGAACTCATAGGAAGAGGACGGAGAGAAGAGTGGCTTTTACTATAAGGTTTGTTGTTGTGATTTCAGGGATTATGTGTAAGACGGAGGCGCCTAGAAATAGGGTTGCAGAGAGAGTATTTATCAGAAGAATATTGGCGTATTCAGCGAGGAAAAAGAGGGCGAAGGGGCCCCCTGCATATTCTACGTTGAACCCAGAGACTAGCTCGGACTCACCTTCTGTAAGATCAAAAGGGGCTCGGTTTGTTTCTGCAAGGGTGGAAATGTACCATATAGCGGCTAGCGGTCAGGCGGGGAGAATAAGTCACACACTTTCTTGGGCGACGCTAAATGTTTGTAGGGTAAAGCCTCCAGTAAAAATAATAGCATTTAGAAGAATTAGTCCTAGGCTGACTTCGTAGGAGATTGTTTGTGCGACGGCTCGGAGGGCCCCGATTAAGGCGTATTTTGAATTGGAGGCTCATCCTGAGCCGAGAATAGAATAGACTGCGAGGCTAGAGAGGGCTAGGAGAAAAAGGATACCAAGGTTGAGGTCTGCTATAGGGAAGGGAAGGGGCATGGGCGTTCATAGGGTAAGTGCCAGGGTGAGGGCTAGTATAGGGGCTAGAAGAAAAAGGATGGGGGAGGAGGTGGAGGGCCGAACGGGTTCTTTTAAAAAAAGTTTTAGGCCGTCTGCAATTGGTTGGAGAAGGCCGTAGGGGCCTACAACGTTTGGGCCTTTTCGTAGTTGTATGTAGCCGAGAACTTTTCGTTCGACGAGGGTAAGAAGGGCAACGGCTAAAAGAACAAAGACGATAAGGACTAGGGGGTTGAGGATGGAGGTGACTAGTGTTGAAAGCATAGTTAAAGGGAGGGTTTGAACCTCCGTGGAAAGGGCTTAGGTCTTTTGCAATGTCCGGGCTCTGCCACTTTAACAAGCCATTTTCTATGGCCAGGGGGCACGCCCTTTTATCTATTTTAGTTGATTTCAATAGATAAGGGGGAGGCATATTGAGAACAGGGGCCTCATTCTTTTCGGTCCTTTCGTACTGGAAAAGATCGTAACATAGATAGAAACTGACCTGGATTACTCCGGTCTGAACTCAGATCACGTAGGACTTTAATCGTTGAACAAACGAACCCTTAATAGCGGCTGCACCATTAGGATGTCCTGATCCAACATCGAGGTCGTAAACCCTCTTGTCGATATGGGCTCTAAAAGAGGATTGCGCTGTTATCCCTAGGGTAACTCGGTCCGCTGATCGGCTATGTGCCGGATCTTATTGGTCAGAAGTTCTGTTACTTGGAGTTGTAACTCTGGGTTGTAGGGGTGGTGTGCTCCCGGTCCACGTGGGGGTTTTTTGTTTCCCCGCGGTCGCCCCAACCAAAGACATTAGAACAGGGGTCAATTAGTTTTATCCTTTGTCTAGGGGATGTTTAACATGGGCTGTTCTGGCGTCTAAAGCTCCATAGGGTCTTCTCGTCTTATGTTAATATCCCCGCTTCTGCACGGGGGGATCAATTTTATTGACTGGAAAAAGGAGACAGTCAAGCCCTCGTTATGCCATTCATACAGGTCTTCATTTAAAAGACAAGTGATTGCGCTACCTTTGCACGGTCAAAATACCGCGGCCGTTAAACTTATAGTCACAGGGCAGGCGGGACCTCTTATATCTAGGGTTCAAGAGGCGATGTTTTTGGTAAACAGGCGAGGCTTGTGTTTGCCGAGTTCCTTCTTTTTCTTTTAGTCTTTCCCGGTCTGCACACCAGTGTGGGGTTAACGGTAAGAAATTAGGGGTTTTTCTAGTTGTTTGTTTTTTGCCTAGGGCCCTCTTTGTTTTGGGGTCGTTAATGGTCGGTGAAGGGTTCGTTCCGAATTACACTTGTGCGGGGAGAGAATTTTCTCTTATTACTCATATTAGCATGAACACTTCCATAGAATATGGAATGGCCTGATAGGTCTAGGGGGGTGAAATTGTATTATCTTTATTAGAAGGCTGATTAGGTGATGTTCGAGCTTTAACGCTTTCTGGATAGGTGGCTGCTTTTAGGCCCACTAGAACATTAAACCTTTAAGTTGTTATGATTTTTACCCTCCTTGGAAAGTTGTATTTTGTTTCAAAGGGGCTGTACCTCCTTTGACTAACTCCTTCAATTTCTTTTGTTCGGTGGGAAGGTCTTAGACCAAGGGGAATGAAGAATTTGAAGGGCTGAACTTTTATTCAGTTCGCAGGCAACCAGCTATAACTAGGCTCGGTAGGTCTATCACCTCTACTCGAAGTTCTTCCCACTCTTTTGCCACAGAGACGGGGTGGTCCTATAAATTAGACTGCCTTGGAGTAGCTCGCTTAGTTTCGGGGTAACAAACTATAGTACTTTTTGCTTGAGGTTTTCTGGCTAAATCATGATGCAAAAGGTACGAGGGCTCATCTCTGCTTTTTAGTGCTTTACTGAATTGTTTCATTACTCTTTCAGCTTTCCCTTGCGGTACTTTCTCTGTCGCTCTTGGGTCCTTTTTCGTCGCCCGTACTTAGGTGGAAAAATGGTTTGTTATCAGTAGGATGGTGTATTTGGGGGTATAAATAGGGTAGGTTTGAGGTTGATGGGGGGGGGCTAGCTGTTGGGCGTCAGGGTGACCCGGTTTGCACGGGGGACTTCTCAGTGTAAGGGAGATGCTTTTCTAGCTTAGCTACACTCTGATTTTTCCAAGTGCACCTTCCGGTACACTTACCATGTTACGACTTGCCTCCCCTTTACCGGTAAAAGATATTACTTATAGGATGTTGTTGGCTTGGGGAGAGTGACGGGCGGTGTGTGCGCGCTTCAGGGCCGATTTCAGCGGAACGCTCTATTTTCTGCTTACTGCTAAATCCTCCTTCTAATGTGCATTTCATTACATTGTTCGTATTTCCTATGGTAGGGAATGTAGCCCATTTCTTCCCCTCTCATATGCTACACCTCGACCTGGCGTTTTGAGTCATGTTAGTTTTGCTTACTGTAATCCCTTCATAGGGTAAGCTGACGACGGCGGTATATAGACGGGAAGAACAAGAGAGGGTGAGGTTTAACGGGGGTTATCGGTTCTAGAACAGGCTCCTCTAGGTGGATCTAAAGCACCGCCAAGTCCTTTGGGTTTTAAGCTAGTGCTCGTAGTACCCGGGCGGATAGTGGATGTAAGGGACTATCAAGGTTTAGGGCTGGGCATAGTGGGGTATCTAATCCCAGTTTGTCTCGCAGCTTTCGTGGGGTCGGGGATATAAAGCCACTTTCGTAGTGGGGCTTCTTGCTCTCGGGTACGTATAACAGTTCTGAGGGCATTCGGCTTTAATTTAAGGTCTTCCTAACCACTCTTTACGCCGATGTCTGTCAGCTTGAGCCGCTCGTATAACCGCGGTGGCTGGCACGAGTTTTACCGGCTCTCTTGGCTTTAACTAAGTCAAGTTTTCACTTATGGCTTAATGTCTATCACTGCTGAACTCCCTTGAGGGTGTGGCTAAGCAAGGTGTCATGGGCTGCGGGGGTGTGCCTGATACCAGCTCCTTGTTTTCGGGCAGAAAACTGTGGGCATTCTCACAGGGGGGCGGAGACTTGCATGTGTAAATTCAGCCAAAGTTGACAGTAAAGTCAGGACCAAGCCTTTGTGCTTACGGGGCCTTTCTAGGGTCCGTCTTAACATCTTCAGTGTTATGCTTTAGTTAAGCTACGCTAGC